TCGAGATTCATCGATATTGAATCAATCGAACGCACTTCTAACACTTGTTCCACTTTTGGAAGACCTTGCGTTATATCACCAGATCTTGATTTTTCATATATAAATGTAACTAATGTATCTCCTTCGTAAAGGATTTCCCCATAATGTCCATGAACGGTTGCTCCTGGAGTAGCCAAATAAGGCTTAGCTGATCGTATTACCACAGAGTCAACTTGAAGAATTAGAACTTGACCCGATTTTAAATGCGGTCCTTTTTTGGCTATACATACATTTTCACAAAGAAACTGCCCAAGACTAACAATTGTAGATGTCTCTTCACAATAATTGTAATGGATAAAATACCAATTCAAATTGAATGGATGAAAAATAATGTTACTGCATGAATAGGGATTATAAATTTTACCTTTTTCATCCAGTAAATAATATTTAAGTATTTGAAAACTTTGTTTTAAATTGTCAAGTTGCAAATAGTTATTTAGTAAGATCTGATTATGGGTTATTAAATGGGAAAATAAATCCAAATTAGAAATTGGAAAGCCTGTTCCTAAGGGGCCCAACGAATTACTAATTGGAATTAGGGGGTCCTTTTTGATTGATTCTTTTATTACATTGGTAGATTTTACATCGTTGAATGGACCTATTCGAGAACAATTGGATGATGACAAAATTATCAAAGATTGAGATTCCTTATTTCGATTCAACAACGTATGAATAGTCCCTTGATTTGGATTAACGGATTCTTGAATGCTTGCCTTGGAATAGGAATGAATGGAAGAAAACGGATTGACATTAGCGCGATCTGATCCATTCTCAGAGATCAATCCTGCACCCGACAGATCGTTCCTTTTTCCGGTATACGAAATAGGTGACTTCGCTAAGTCAATTCTTAGAAAATCTCTAATCAAACCATTTGTCCTTATTTCAACAAAGGAAGCACAGGCCTTTTCGATCTTTTTGTCTTGGTCCCAATTCAACACTAAACAAGTCCGAACTAATTGAATACTTGTGTCCCAAATTTCAAGAATTGGGTCGTAATAAAGGATATAATTGACAACTCGAAGTTGTAGATTATCACTTTCCTGCAAGAGATCCGGCGGGAAAAGTCTTCCTAAATTTATACCGTCCGTTTTTTTATATGGGACTACAGGTTGAACCAAAACAAAATATTTTTTTTCATACCTGGAAAGTTTCATTCGTTGGATATAGAGCCAATTTTTCAATTTTTTGTATTCTTTGTAATTTTGTTTTCCCCCTCCTGGTGGTATCAATCGGAATGCCTTATTTGTCTTTCCAGGAAAATGTATATCTCCGGAAAAGATTATCAGTTTAATTTTTTCTGCTTTTTTCTTGACTCGAACCAATCCGGCTACCCGACTTCTTCTATTTAAAGTGATTTGCGTATCTACCCCAATAATACTATTGTGCCGTACCATTATGGACGAAGATTCGGCCAAAATGTGAACTTCCACGGGAATAAAAAAAAATGGATTTACTTCCTTTTGGTATTTTGGCCAAAATACCTTGCCTCCTCGATACTCAATCAAATCCTCTTCGTTGACGATTGAATTAAGTTCTCTAGTCTCATATTTAGTAAGTCCCGAGCTCTTTCTTATATATCGAGGATCATCGAAATAAGCAAGAATACTATTTCTACGCAGAATACCTTTTCTGGTGATTTCAATTGAGATACCTGAAGAAGGTATTAGTTGGTTCTCGCCTTCTTGAAGCGATTCGAGTGGGATGATGAATCTATTTCTTCGCCTCTTCGCCAATAAATCAGAATTCCCCTCGAGAATGGCCAGATTACAACGACCAGTACATGTCATTCGATTAAGTTCTGAATAATCGGGAATCCTATCTCCCTTTTGATTTTTACCAGAAAAATACGAACTAAAAAATTTCTGTCTCGCTTGATTATTAGTTACTGAGGGGTTAGAAATATATCTTCGCTTAACAGAAAGAGAATAAGCGTTCATTTGATCTTGATCCTTGTGGATCGAACAGGGTCCTAGACTGGATCTCCAGGGCTCCCCTAATAATATCCATAAATGACTTGTTTTTGGTAAGAGATGAATATTACCATATGTAAATTCAGGTGCATGGTACACATCGGTATTCCAGTGCATTTCGCCCTCTGAGTCAGAATAAATATGTTTTCGAACCTTCTCTTTCAAATTCAAAGTGGATGTTCTCGCGCGAATCTCAGCAATGACTTGTTCTGATTCTACATATTGATCGTTTTGAACTAAAAGAAAACTTTTGGGCGGAATACACACATTGTGTATAATATCTTCACTCTCAATAGTTACATACAAGTCTCTAGAACATAGAAAAGCAGGATGTCCATGACGTGTACGTGTCGGATGAACTAAATCCTCATTGAATTTTATTTTTCCATTAGAAGGGGCTCGCACATGTTCTGCAGTACCCCCTGTGAATACTCCGCCGGTATGAAAAGTTCTTAATGTTAATTGAGTGCCCGGTTCTCCAATAGATTGACCTGCAATAATACCAACAGCTTCTCCCAATTCGACCAGGTCGTCATGAGCTGGACTCCGGCCATAACATAATTGACAAATCCAAGATGTACTCCTACAAGTAAAGGGGGTTCGAATAGAGATTGGTTGTGCTCTAAAAGTGATGAATCTATTGACAAGTCCAATCCCAATATCTTGATTTCTAGTAGCAATGCATCGCGAACCTATATATATATCATCTGCTAATACACGCCCAATTAATGTTTGGATAAAAATCCTGTCCGCCATCATTCCATTTCGAGGACTTACAGAAATACCTCGAACGGTGCCACAATCTGTTCGACGTACAACAATGTGTTGAACTACTTCAACAAGTCTGCGCGTGAGATATCCTGCATCTGATGTTCGGATAGCGGTATCCACAACTCCTTTACGGGCTCCGTAGCAAGAAATAATATATTCTGTTAAAGAGAGCCCTTCGCGTAAATTGCTTTGAATGGGTAAATCAATCATTTGCCCTTGGGGATCCGACATTAATCCTCTCATACCTACTAATTGATGTACCTGAGATGCATTTCCTCTGGCTCCCGAAAAAGACATTATATGAACTGGATTAAAAGGATCGGTCATCCGAAAATTTGGATTCATTTCTTGTCGCAAATATTCACTTGTGGCATACCATATCTCGATCGATTGACGTAATTTTTCTACCGCGTGTACATTCCCATAATGATGGTGTTTTTCCAAAATAAAACTTTGTTGTTCAGCGTCTTGAACTAGCCATCTTTTAGAAGGTATTGTTAAAAGATCATCAATTCCTAATGAAATGGATGCGGCGGTAGCTTGTCGGAAACCCAGAGTCTTTACTTGATCCAGGATATGTGATGTATATCCTATTCCATAGTGATCAATAAATCGACTAATAAGTCGTTTCATGGCAGTTCCGTCTATCACTTTATTGTGAAAGACCTGAGTGGGCCGTTCTGCCATCAGTACCTCCATATTGCGCTGAGTAGAATTTGACAATGGGTTTGAGTCAGTGATTGGAAAACTTCCTTTTCTAGATCTTGATTCACGTATAAATTCCGCAATAGTTAACCCGGCGAGACTCGAATTCCCGCGGGTAGCATAGAATTACAACAGCCCTGCCAAAACCCCTGTATGGCTTCTTCTATTTCTCGATAAAGAGAAATATGACCAAGAGTGGTTCGAATATATATATATATAAATTCCCTTTTTATACTTCTTACTATTAGATAGTGTCCATAAATCTCATAATAGGTACCCAAAGATTCATAGTGAATTTCGATGGGAGCTTCTCTTGCAGCAATAACGCGTTGATCTAGTCGCCACCGCAGCCACAAAGCACTACCTAAATTGATTCGTTTTTGCCGATAAGCGCCAATTGCATCATAGGCATTACAAAAAAAGGGTTCTTTTTTTTTTGTATACTTATAGTTATTATTTTCATTTTGATAGTTTCTACGATTACATGGATTATACCTATTTACACAAATACCGCGACGATTACCACTCGTTAAGACATAGAGTCCACTAAGCATATCTTGAGTTGGTGCAGAAATGGGATCTCCAATAGTTGGAGACAAAAGATTCATATGAGAAAACATAAGTAAACGTGCCTCTGCTTGAGCCTCCAAAGATAAAGGCACATGAACAGCCATTTGATCCCCGTCAAAGTCTGCATTAAAGCCCTTACAAACTAATGGATGTAAACAAATAGCACGCCCCTCCACTAAAACAGGGAGAAATGCCTGTATGCCTAATCTATGCAGAGTAGGCGCTCTATTCAGCAATACAGGATGGTCATCCAGAATTTCCTGAAGTATTTCCCATACAATCGGTTTTTTTTTTCGAATTTGACTCTTAGCAACTCCTATGTTCGAAGCAAGATGTTTTCTAATTAGGTCACGAATTACAAATGCCTGGAAAAGTTCTATTGCTATTTCGCGAGGCAATCCACATCGATGTAAGGAAAGTGAAGGGCCCACGACAATCACTGACCGCCCTGAATAATCGACCCGTTTACCAAGCAGAGTCTCGCGAACTCTTCCTTCTTTGCCTTCAATTACATCTGAAAGCGACTTGTAAACTCTATTATGATCGTCCCTCATTGGTTGTCCGCAGATTCCATTATCAAGAAGTGCATCCACGGCTTCTTGTAGCAATTTTTCCTGAGATATTATTAATTCTTCTGGCGTAGCTATACTTGTTGTTAATAGATCTGTAAGAGTATTATTCCGATAGATAATTCTTCTATAGATTTCATTAATATCCGAGGTCACTAGTTTATCCTCATCTATATGATAGATTGGTCTCAACTCAGGAGGAAGAACTGGTAATAGACACAAAACCATCCATTTTGGTTCTATATTTGTTCGAATAAAATGCTTAGCCAATTCCATGCGTCTAAGCAAAAAATCTTTTCTTCTTCCAACTTTTCGATCTTCCCATTCGTTCCCCGTGGGTTCTTCTTCCTCCAATTCTTTCCATTCTACCAATGAA